ATGAATAAAAGGATCCTTGAACAACCCTAGCTTGGTTTGAATAGAAAAGACTTCTACAAGAAGTTTTTTGATTTTTCCATAGAAGTGGATTCGCTCAAAAAAGACTCCAAAGGATGTTGATCGTAAATGGAACGATTGGTTACGAAGAAAACCGAGGATAAATTCGGATTCACATATATGAGAATTATAGAGGAACAACAAAGATTTTTGATTTCTTTTAAAAAAACTGGAAATGGGTTTCTTTAGTGTAATAAGGCTATTCAAATTATCATACTTATAAAGAAGGAATCGTACTAAATGTAACGAAGAAGCATCTTTCAACCAGTAGCGAAGGGTTTGAACCAATATTTCGAGATGGATGGGAAGGGTTAATTCTATATCTGACACATAAGTTAAATGTAAAAATTGATCTTCTAAAAAAGGAAATAAGGAATGAATTGAGCGTAAATTCTGAATTTTTACTATTTCTTTCCTTTCGAAGGAAGATTCTAGTCGTAGAGAAAATAAAATTTCTATAATTACTGAAAAAGCTTCTGATAGCATTTGATAATACAAATTCTTGTTGTGCCCCAAAAATGCATTTTGGTTAGAACCATTAGTAAAAAGATCCAAATGATTCTGTTGATACATTCGATTAATTAAACGTTTAAGAAGTAGAAAACTTAATTTTTTGTCATAATCCACATTTTCCAACAAAACGCACCTATGATCATGAGCAAATGAAGAAATATACTCTTGAAAGATAAGTGGATATAGGAAGTCATGTTGACGAGACTTATCGAGTTCTAAATATCCTTTAACTTTCTCCATTTTAAATGGAAATTCTATTTGCATAAAAGATACTGGATTTCGTGGATTATCAAATGATACATAGTACGATACAGTCAAAACAAGGTATTAGAGGAAAAAAATACCCCGGAGATAGGTAAACTCATCAACGGACTCTCTATCCTCTCTTTTCCATATAAAAAAAATGGAGATTCATTATAGGATAAGAAGGTGATTAGAAATCCTTTATTTTTTCAACTTAATCGCTCTTTTGATTTTGGAAAATGGATATTTATCAATATACGGCTTCTTTTACACAGTCATCTCCACTCTAAAAGGGAGAATAGTTAGGATTTTTTTAATGGATAATCCATTCATGGGAGAAACCTTTCCCGTAGCAGGCACTAATATATTTTTAACGTATAATTAGATCGGGTAGTCATTCAAATTACGAACATAAGCACGTGGCTTTTTGTTTCCCTAAAATTGGAGCCAAAGGGCTCTATCCATTTATTCACCTGACCCAACTTTCAATTCAGTTTTTTTGCTCCAAGAATTAAAATCAGGACCAAGCTTTTAAGAATAAAATATTCTCAGAATTCTCTATTGATACGACATGCTATTTTTTCCAGTCATTCCCATTTAGGATCAGTCGTGGTCGTACAAACTCTACCGACGGTACGGACGAATCCCTTGCTTCATCCAGATATGTAAAAGATCCTAGTCGCACTTAAAAGCCGAGTACTCTACCGTTGAGTTAGCAACCCCAAGCCAAAAAAGAAAGTCTATAAATCCAGTCAAAACCAAACTAAAGATTGCATGACACAATCAAAACATTGAACTAAGAACTAATAAAAAATGAAGGAAAGAAAAACCAAAATCTATGGAACGAAGATAAATTGATCTTTTTCTTTTTATCCACGATCTAATTATATTTGTTCGATAGACTGTTGTCAAGATAAATGTTCAGAAACGAATACAATACAAAAAGGACAAAAAATTTCATTCTAAATTACTAAAAAAAAGGACTTGTGTTGGATTGGCACTACATAGATTATCTACATATTTAATAGATAAATAAAAACCAAATTGAAATAGCAAAGATGAAAAAAAAATATATTGGAATTAATTAATCAATAATAAGTTAACAAAGCAAGTTTAATCTTGTCCTTTCGAACTCCAAACAAAATCATCCAATTAAAGGGAATATCAGAATTTTCAATTTATAGATCCAAGTTCTTGAGCTATAGCTATTCTATTAATTTGAAGATTTTTCTATCAATACAAGGTATTTTCATTCTTATCATGTGATTTTATAGGAACAATACAAAATAGGTTCTGATTAGAGTAAGAAAGAGAATAGTAAAGAAACGTTCTACAAAATTAGATTAGATCCCAGCCATACCCACACTCTTTTTTTTTTATTATTTCTTTAATTTTGATTGATTAAGAAAAAGTTCCCTAAAAACATCCGCCTTCTTTAAAATATCATGAACAGTTCCTGTCGGTTTAGCCCCCTTTTCAAGGAAATCGAGAATAGCGGGAACATTTAAATGGGTTTGCTTCTTTAGCGGATCATAAAAACCCACTTTACGAAGATCTCTTCCTTCTCTTCGGGCTCGAACATCAATTGCAACAATTCGATAAACGGCTCATTGGGATAGATGTAATACCCCCCCTAGAACCGTATAAGAAGTTTTCCCCTCGTACGGCTCAAGAAAAAATGATTTGAAATTCTATAATTTGAATGCCAAGTAGATCCCTAAAATCATTAAAAAAATAGAATCAAAATAAAGCCCTTTCTTGTTTCCAAAAAAACAAAAAAGGCATTCGTACTCAGAACTCAAGTTAGATAACTCTCAAATAGTTCAAAGAATGACCTTAGGCATTTCCATTATTGAGCGGTCTCTAACCCCTTTCTGTCCCGTTTAGAAGTTTTTTATTCTTCTCTAGTTATTAAGACAATTGAAAAAAGTCTTTCCTTGTTCCAAGATCTTTTATCTTTGTTTTGAATCCTTGGGTTTAGACATTACTTCGGTGATGCTTAATCATTTCAAAATGGCAGCAACATACCCTTTTTTATGATTTCTTATATCAAAGAATCAGTCGAATGCTTGATTCCCGCTTTATACACTTTGGATCAAAAGAGTTTTACCAATTCGAAAAAACGGGTTTGAAACGTGTTCGAATTCGATCCTTTTGACTTATATCTTGAAGATACACTTACGAAGTTGTTCCAACTTATTCATTGGCACTCACCCTAGATCCTTGCCCCTGAGAAATCAATACTTTATACTCGAGCTCCATCATATTTTGTACTATTTGAATTACAATCGAGAGTAATAGAACAGACCAAAAGATGTCGAGCTAAGGGCACTTTCATTGCTATCTAAAATGACGGATGTAAGAATCCACAGCTGATTATGTCCTTCAAGTCGCACGTTGCTTTCTACCACATCGTTTCAAACGAAGTTTTACCATAACATCCTATAGTTTAGAAATGGAATCATGAGTAGTCATTGGTTTGGTCAGTACTCCGTATATAGTAATGTATGTATTTTACGTGCATATGGGTGGTGAAATTCTTTTCTAAGAAAGTCCTCACTAAGAATTCAACTTAAATCCCCTATTTAATTTCCAGATTTTATTGTATAAAAAATATTGTATTATTTTTATTTATAGAAGAAGATAATTCTATAATAAAAATAGAATAGAAATAACACGAATAAACGAGTTCTTTTTAATGAATATGAATCCGCATCTTCGAGTACCGAGAACTCACAGGAAATCAGGGAAAATTTTGAAAACACATTTCCTACTTCGACATCATTATTTGAATACAGTATTTTTTCACCCTATCCTAAGATAGAAAAAGTATCGTTCTTTTATACTTCAACCAACGATAGGTTAAGGAAAATAGTTAACTAAAAAAATAAAAAAATTACGCTTTTTTATGAAGTGAAAAAAAAAAAGAGTGATATCTGTAGACAATTTTTCTTCCTTATTGCTTTATCTGATTAACGAAATAGGAATCGAATGAGTAAAGGATTTCCGTATCTAGTTGCTAAGTTAAACAAATGTCAACTTAATTATGGATTAACTATTTCAATTAAAATTCAATTAAAAGGCTCACAAACATTTGTCACAAAAAGGAAAACACTGTTGTTACTGAAATAGAACAATACATGGAAGTCCCCACTTGAAAGTCAATTTTATGGAATCCTTCCATAAAGTGACTAGAATAGACGAATAACCTCTTCTCAAAATTGTTATCTAGATTTACAATTATTAATTCATTTTTTTAATTAGAGCAAAAAAAGAAATACCTAAAAAAGGAGGTTCAAAGTAAAAAGCATCTGTTACGTATGTAATTTACTTGATCTTTTATTAATGAGGTTTGGCGAACAGATAAAGGTATTAAAATGGATACTTTTCGTTATGGAGATCATGAAGCATAAAAAAAAAGCGGGCCTTTTTCTGATTTCTGAGATGCAATAAATGAGCTAGTCTAGGTATAAAAAAAAGGATTCGGATTAAGTTTCTTGTTCCTAGTTTTTATTTTACCCTACTAGAGTCTTGTCTGAAGAGACTTAATACCCTTGATTGAATTCAATTACTACCAAGAAATCTCTTTTGTTTAGAATTGGAAATTTATTACTAATTAAGCGATATATCCCTTTAAATTATTAAATTAAAGGATCTAGCAAGTACAAAGTACTTACCTTCAGTATGAATATGAAAGAGCATATTCCTCCGATGAAAGGATTGTACGACTTCTTTTTTTTTTATTCAAACTAGTGCGATCTATCTTACTTATACCTGCCTGAATAAAAAAATTTCGGTATATATATCTGTCATTTGAACTCAAATGACTTTGTAAAAAAGATATGGTTCAAAAAAAAAATTCAATTTAGTAGTAGTAAAAAGTCGAACGAAGAATCAAATTCTATCCAATAGGCTGCTAGCGTTTTGAAAAAATAAAAAAATCTTTCTTTATTGACATATAAGCCATATCCTCTGGGACGGAAGGATTCGAACCTCCGGATAGCGGGACCAAAACCCGTTGCCTTACCGCTTGGCCACGCCCCACTTCTATTTATATGCTTCACTAATAAACACTACTGTTAGTAGTGGTTGTTCGTCAATTCCAGACAAAATTTCTCTGGAATAGATAATTTTGAACACGCATCGATATAGAATTATATAAAAATGGATTGATCATTACATCTAATTTAATTAAGATATAAGATATTGTATGAAATTCAAATTTCTTCTATTTTGAATTGAAAATAGAAGGATTTTTGATTGGATAAGTTCAAAGAAAAAGAAGGGTTTTTGAGTCTATTTTACTTTCTTCACTTTCCCTTATATCAATAACTCAATCAAAAAGCAATTATCTCCAAGAACAATAAACTTTTGTTATGCTTAATCTCTTCAATTTGAGCGGTATCTGTCTTAATTCTGACCTTTATTCGAGTCATTTTTTAGTTGCCAAATTGCCTGAGGCCTACGCCTTTTTAAATCCAATTGTGGATCTTATGCCAGTTATACCTCTGCTATTTTTTCTCTTAGCCTTTGTTTGGCAAGCTGCTGTAAGCTTTCGCTGAGATATTTAATGCTGTTCTAGAAAAAAAAAACTATCCTAGAAAAATGCATGCTTTATTCGAAAAAAAAATTCTAATAATTGATAAGATCAGATAGGGCTGAGCTCTTGGTGCAAATTGAAATAGTTGCGCTAAATCTGGATCACCCCATTTCTGCATTCTGACCCTTTTCCGATGAAAAACTCTAGTGGGTTACTCAACAATTAAATATTTTTATTTTGGAGATTAAAGACACTTTTGGTAATGAAAAAGTCTTCTTCCAAAATATTACAACTGAATTTATGAAAATTCATTTTTTTTTTTAACTGCTTCATTTCTTAGTATCAAAATAGTTAGGATATGTGATATAAAAATGGCGAATCTATTCTCTTTTTACAAAAAAAAAATGATATTGGAGATTGTGTAATGCTTACTCTCAAACTCTTCGTTTACACAGTAGTTATATTCTTTGTTTCTCTCTTCATCTTCGGATTCCTATCTAATGATCCAGGACGTAATCCTGGACGAGAAGAATAAAAAAATAGGAGAAGACTTTTTCCTTTCTTTTGCTTTATTTTAAGATTTTCTTATAATTTTTTCGATTTACTCCTTTAACTAAAACTAAGAATTTTACTATAACAAAAAAAAGGTTTACTTTCCGATCAATATTAACGAAAAGAGAAATTCAAGGGAAACGGAAAGAGAGGGATTCGAACCCTCGGTACGAATCGCTCGTACAACGGATTAGCAATCCGACGCTTTAGTCCACTCAGCCATCTCTCCAATTGAAAAAGAATAAGTACTATGTTACATTACTTAACATGTATAAGGTAAGGATTGAAAAGAATATTTCTGCTTTATTTTTCCTTTATTATATAGATCTAAATCTAAAGAACGTTTAACCGCAATCCCACTGATAAAGTAAGAGTAAGGGCTTTGTGATTCTCACGGCCTGGCCGGGTTAGTACCTAGCCGGGCCTTTTCTTTTCAAAATACTTTAGTCTAAAATAAAAGGGACTATTCTTTTTTTTTTTTTTTTACTAGATATAGTTAGAACTAATTCCTAAAACTCGAACGTAAAAAAAAGGGGGTTAAGTTTTTTTTGAACCTTGGATTCTTCCATCAGGTAGTTTTATGTTATAACTGAAGTTATTTTATCGAACCCTAATAGGTCCAAAACCCTCCAGCAAAAAAAGATCGAATAGGTTATTTATATAATCCCTTTTATTAAAAATTAGAGTCACCTGACAAAAGGCATCAACACTCTAAATGTCATGATTTTTACGGATACCGCCACAATTATTTTTTGTTCGACAAAAACCCATTTCTATACAATAATTACATTGTAGCGGGTATAGTTTAGTGGTAAAAGTGAGATTCGTTATATGAATCCCCTAATAGTTAAGGGGTCCTTCGGTTTTCTTTGTATTCCGAACAAAAACTTCATTTCTTAAAAAGGATTTAACCCTTTACCTCGCAATGACAAATTCGAGGACAAACGCACATTCTCGTGATTTTTATCCAAATTGAAATTCTCAATTTTAAAATTGGATTCTGAAATTACGAAACAGAATTTTTATTGAATTGGATCAATACTTCCAATTGAATAAGTATGATTAAAAGATCCATGGCTAAGGAAAGTAAAAAAATTTCTAATCGTAACTAAATCTTCTATTTTTTATTTGGCGAGGGAAAATGGAAGCAAAATAGCTATAAAATGATGACTTTGGTTTACTATAGACATCAACATATTCGTTTAGCTCGGTAGAAAAAAAACTTTTCCTCAGGATTCTCTCCACTAGAAATAGAGAACGAACTAACTAGAAAGATTTTTCTAATCTTCCTCTTATAGAGGGATCATCTATAAAGCGAGCCGTCTTGAGTGTATTCAAGCTAGAAAAGCTGACATAGATGTTATGGATCAAATTTTATTGCTTTTTTTTTTCGGTTACAGCTTAGATCATGGAATTTATCCATCTTCCATAAAGGAGCCGAATGAAACCAAAGTTTCATGTTCGGTTTTGAATTAGAGACGTTAAAAATCCTGAGTTGACGTCGACTATAACCCCTAGCCTTCCAAGCTACCGATGCGGGTTCGATTCCCGCTACCCGCCTTTTCGTTTTTTTTCTATATTTCTATTTCTATACT